TAAATACTACTGTTGCTTTGGCTTTACTCACGTCAGCGGCATATTTCTATGCGGGTCTTACTAAAAAGGGATTAAGTTATTTCGGGAAATATATTCAACCAACCCCAATCCTTTTACCCATTAATATCTTAGAAGATTTTACAAAGCCGTTATCGCTTAGTTTTCGACTTTTCGGGAATATCTTAGCGGATGAATTAGTAGTTGTTGTTCTTGTTTCTTTAGTACCTTCGGTGATTCCTATCCCCGTCATGTTCCTTGGATTATTTACAAGTGGTATTCAAGCTCTTATTTTTGCAACGTTAGCCGCGGCTTATATAGGTGAATCCATGGAGGGTCATCATTGAAATAGTTTTTTTCGCTTAGCGCAAAGCAATGTATGCATGGCTCAAGATGATTGACTTAAGGAATAGAAATATACAAGACTCTATATACGATAGAAAGAAATAGGAACAAAAAATGAAAAAAATTACGATATTATAGAGTTGGAAAAAAACAAAAGGAAAGAGATCTAAAAGATCTTTTTCCTAAAATTATCTTTTTGTACACTTAATATCCTACCTTTCCTTGACGAATATTCACTTTCTATTATATTGGTCAGCCAATATTCTTATTCAAATTATGATTTGAATAAGATCTATTTTACGACGTGTGATTAAATAAAAAACAGGGGGGGTTCTACTTTACAGTTGATTTTATTCAACAATTGACCAAAAGAAAATTATAATAAATAATATCATGAACTTAGATCAATCAAATTTTAAATAATAAAATTTCTATGCAATAATTCGCACTAATCAATTGAATTTACCCATTTAGATTGTACTCTCCGATAAACAAAGCGGAAGTGAGAAAAGAATTTACGCGGGATTCCTAAAAAAGTGGATTGATTGTCGAATCCGATTGAATCTAATGGTTTACGTTATGGAAGAAAGACATGTATATGTGATATTAGATATTGACTCGTTATATATATGAACTAAAGATATATTTTATTTGCCCTACTCCTGTGTGTGAGTTCTAATAGAAGTCCTTTCATATCGTTGTGGCTGTGAATTGGCTGAAAAAAGAGATGAAATCCAGAAAAGATGGAAGAATTGAAATAACAGTTCGAAATCACGAAATAAAGTTCTACGCATTCACAAAAACTCTGTGGATAGAAATAGAAACAAAAAAGAGATGTCGAAGTAGTTCTGATGATTCAATAATATTCTTACTTAAATTCGAAGTTCTTAGTTATTTCCACTGGATGAATCCTATCGATGGAAGTCCTGCCTAGTTCATTGGTTGATTGTATCATTAACCATTTCTTTTTGTTGGTATGAGGAATTTATCATGAATCCACTGATTTCTGCCGCTTCTGTTATTGCTGCTGGATTGGCTGTAGGGCTTGCTTCTATTGGACCTGGAGTTGGTCAAGGGACTGCTGCGGGTCAAGCCGTAGAGGGTATCGCGAGACAGCCCGAGGCGGAGGGAAAAATACGAGGTACTCTATTGCTGAGTTTAGCTTTTATGGAAGCTTTAACGATTTATGGATTGGTTGTAGCACTAGCACTTTTATTTGCGAATCCTTTTGTTTAATCTTCGAAATAGGAAAAATAAAAATTTTCCTATTTTATTGCCTCGGGCTTGTCGCTTGCTTTTTCAAATTAGATCACGATTTCACTCCGACAATTCCTTATTCGTTGAGAAAATAACCTACGGGAAAGGCTGATTCGCGGATGCGGAATTAGTATGCCGACTCGCTTTCATCCTTCCCGTTCGTAGTCAAAGGGAAACTCTTTTTTTTTTATGAGGTGTTGCAACAATGAAGGGGTAGTTCATACTTTAACTAGAAGATTTTTTGACTCGATTTCATAAAAAAAAAAAAAGAATAAATCAAAAAGAGGGGCAAAGTGGTAGAAAAAGAACTCTCGTCGATTTTTTAGTCTATCTATAAGAGGAGATTATATGAAAAATGTAACCGATTCTTTCGTTTCTTTGGGCCACTGGCCATCTGCCGGGAGTTTCGGATTTAATACCGATATTTTAGCAACAAATCCAATAAATCTAAGTGTAGTGATTGGTGTATTGATCTTTTTTGGAAAGGGAGTGTGTGTGGGTTGTTTATTTCAAGAATAGGCTGTATCCAATCAGCTGTATCCCCTGGATGGGTGCATGATCACGCGAATTACTTCTTAATAAATTATATGTAAGAACCACAGCATTTCGTGATTAATTGGTAAATCCACTTTGATTCTCTAGCAACCAATAACGTGGGGATGTTAAGATGGTTAAATCAAATCGTTTGAAGTCTAGACGCAGCACGGTACTCTTTCTACCGCTATGTTAATATAGAGGTGGTTTTCATTTAAAAGGAATATTTTATCGATATAGAACACTCATCTCGATAAAAAAAATGGAACCACTCGGGTATTTTCCCCTTTTATCCAATGCTGAATCGACGACCTATGCCTTATTGTATAATTTTTGGATTTGAACTGAAGAAAAAAAAAAGAAACAA